GATTAATCAGTTCTTCAAAAGATCTATCAGATTATGGAGTGAATGGTTTGATCAATGAATATTCGATTCTTTCTTCAATATGGAATCGATTGACAACAATTCTTCTGTATTATGTATATAGGTTTATCCTTCTTTCTGAAGTTTCGATAGAAGGATTCCTCTACTAACGTAAGACAATCAACTCCATTCGTTAGAACAGCTTCCATCGAGTCTCTGCACCTATCCTTTTTGATTTTCGCTTTCTGAACCTTTGTTTGTTTTCGGAAAACGTGATTTGGCTCAGGATTGCCCATTTTTATTAATTCCAGGGTTTCTCTGAATTTGAAAGTTATCACTTAGTAAGTTTCCATACCAAGGCTCAATCCAATTAAGTCCGTAGCGTCTACCGATTTCGCCATATCCCCCTTTTTGAGATGAAAATCTCATTGTGATCTCGTTCCCTTTTTTTTATACCGGTACCATTGAATTCATTAGATAGATGCCGATTCCTGTCTCGAAAAAGTGTTTTCTCCTCTTTGTCTTTGATTTCTTGTCTATCTTCTTTCATCTTCTATATCTATAGGAGGCTCATATTCGGTCCAATCAAAAACGATTTTATCATTTCTGTATCGGCAATTCAATATAGGTGGATACATACGCTATACATCTGTCTCTCTTCCACTCATTTCCCCATGAAATTTAGAATACTTGAACGGTCGATTCTTTTTTTTTATTTTAATATGATTTGATTTTTGAATTCAAAAATCAAATCATATTAAAATAAAATATATATTTAATTGTGATAAAAAAAAGGAAATTCTATATCGCTAGATTAATCGTTATTTTCTATAATATTTAACAGTTATTTCAAATTCTATATTCTATTCTTTAATATATTCATATTCATTATGAATAGCGAATATGAATAGCTAAGAATTAAAATAGTATAATAGTGAATAGCAAAGATTCTAAGAGTTTATTGAATTCCTATGCATGTGGAATTTATGTTATGTGAGCCTGCTTAGCTCAGAGGTTAGAGCATCGCATTTGTAATGCGATGGTCATCGGTTCGATTCCGATAGTCGGCTTTTCTCTATTTATTTTATTCGATGTTTTACATGATTGATAATGCATCTTTGATTTCAAAGAATATTGAAAAAAATGTCTTCCTCTTTTGGCAAAAGACATTTATTTATTATGTGATAGGAATTTCCAACTATCTCACGAAAAGAATCCTTTTCTTTTTCTATATATAGAATATAAAGATCTGGATATTTATCCAACTCATCTCATTATTCTTTAATAGAATAATACTTCAGTAAATTTCGCTTTATTTAGAATTTAGTTCATTTTTAGTTTAGGTTTATTCTGTAGAATGAAATTTCATCAATAAGAATTAATAATTAAATATAAATAAGAAGAAGGAGTCTTTATGTCGCGTTACCGAGGTCCTCGTTTCAAAAAAATACGCCGCCTGGGGGCTTTACCAGGGCTAACTAATAAAAGGCCCAGAGCTGGAAGTGATCTTAGAAACCAATCGCGTTCCGGGAAAAAATCCCAATATCGAATTCGCCTAGAAGAAAAACAAAAATTGCGTTTTCATTATGGTCTTACAGAACGACAATTACTTAAATACGTTCGTATCGCCGGAAAGGCAAAAGGGTCAACAGGTCAGGTTTTATTACAATTACTTGAAATGCGCCTGGATAACATTCTTTTTCGGTTGGGTATGGCTCCGACTATTCCGGGAGCTCGCCAATTAGTTAATCATAGACATATTTTAGTCAATGGTCGTATAGTAGATATACCAAGTTATCGCTGCAAACCCCGAGATACTATTGCGGCGAGGGATGAACAAAAATCTAAAGCTCTAATTCAAAATTCTCTCGATTCATCCCCCCATGAGGAATTGCCAAACCATTTGACTCTTCAACCATTCCAATATAAAGGATTAGTCAATCAAATAATAGATAGTAAATGGGTCGGTTTGAAAATAAATGAATTGCTAGTTGTAGAATATTATTCTCGTCAGACTTAAACCTAACAAAAAGGAAAATCAACACTAATAAGAATAAGGGTTCGACCATTTTGCTCCCTTTCGGCGAAGTAAATTAACCTAAGGTTAAGATAAAGTAAGGGTTTGATCCGGATTTTTCTTCCATTTAGGTATCATAGACCGAGAGGGAGATTTTCATTCCTTGTCTACTCTACTCTTTTCTTTCACAGTATTTTCCGTACCACAGCCATTAGGAATAGAGAATCCTTATCAAAGAAAGGTCTAACTGTTGGAATAGTCGTATCCATTGCTATTTGATCTATTGTGGTTAGTAAGATCGATGAATTAAGTGAAGGTACGGAAAGAGAGGGATTCGAACCCTCGGTAAGCAAAAGCCTACATAGCAGTTCCAATGCTACGCCTTCAACCACTCGGCCATCTCTCCTACATAATGATTATGACCCAAAAACCTAAAATCGAGTGAATAGTGAATCATTCTAGATTATTGGGTAGGTACAACCAATC